AGATGGACAAATATTCTTATCAGCGGATCTATTCAATGCTGGAATTAGACCTGCCATTAATGTAGGTATTTCGGTCTCCAGAGTAGGATCTGCAGCTCAAATTAAAGCTATGAAACAAGTAGCTGGCAAATTGAAATTGGAATTGGCTCAATTCGCCGAATTAGAAGCCTTTGCACAATTTTCTTCTGATCTCGATAAAGCTACTCAGAATCAATTGGCAAGAGGTCAACGATTACGTGAGTTACTCAAACAATCCCAATCAGCCCCTCTCACGGTGGAAGAACAAATAATGACCATTTATACCGGAACGAATGGTTATCTTGATTCATTAGAAATTGGACAAGTAAGGAAATTTCTCGTTGAGTTACGTACTTATTTAAAAACGAATAAACCTCAGTTCCAAGAAATCATATCCTCTACCAAGATATTAACCGAGGAAGCAGAAGTCATTTTGAAAGAAGCTATACAGGAACAAATAGAACGCTTTCTACTTCAGGAACAATTATAAATAAATAATTTAAATCGATGATTCTGAATCTTTATTCTTTAATAAAATGCAATTTTTTTGATTTCATTAAAGTTTAAATTAAGTATATAATAAGTACTTAATATATATAACATAAGTAAGCATCTCTTATTCAAATCATTCAAAATTTCTTTCTTTTCTTAACATAGACATCAAAATAAAAATTCTATGGAAAAAAATTGCGTCCAATAGGATTTGAACCTATACTAAAGGTTTAGAAGACCTCTGTCCTATCCATTAGACAATGGACGCCTTTCTTTTCTATTTTTTTTCGCCTTTTTTTTTGACTTTCCTACTGTTCGGAAAAAATAAAGAATATGTACGAGAATTTGAGGAATTGTGTATTACTTCACTTCAATGACTGCCTCATTGAAGTGAAGTAATAAATATTAAAAAAAAAAAGAGGATTCTATATAAGGGGAATCTAGAGCAGCAGCGGGTAGCGGGAATCGAACCCGCGTCGTTAGCTTGGAAGGCTAGGGGTTATAGTCGACGTTGATTCAGCATTTTGAACGTCTCTAATTCAAAACCGAACATGAGACTTTGGTTTCATTCGGCTCCTTTATGGACGATGGATAAATTCCCAGATATAATAAGACGGGAAAGAAATCCAATTTGACCCATAACATCTATGTTAGCTTTTCTTTCTAAATGTATTCAGAACAATTTGCTTTCTAGAGGATCCCTCTAGAAGAGAGGGATTAGAACAATCTTTCTGGTTACTTCGTTCTCTATTTCTATTTACTAGAATCCTTAGGAAAAGTTTTTTTGTTTCCGCCGAGCTAAAGCAATATGTCGATGTCTCTAGTAAACCAGAGTTATCGTTTAATAGCTATTTTGCTTCCATTTTTTATATACAAAAATGGAATTGAAGATTTAGTTACGATTAGAAAGACACTTTTCTATCTTTATCCATGGATCCTTTTCTCCTACTTATTCAATTGGAAATAGTGATCCAATTCAAACATTTTGTTTCGTAATTTCAGAATCCGATTTTTAAAAATTTAAATTGACCTTTGGATACAAATCACGAGAATGTAGATTCTTCCTCGAATCTTTTATTGAGAGGTAAAGGATTAAATCCTTTTAAGAAATAAAGTTTTTCGTCGGAAGATAAATCAAACCGAAGGACCCCTTAACTAGTAAAGGGTTTTATAGGGCGAATCACACTTTTACCACTAAACTATACCCGCCACAATGTGATTATTGTATATAAATGGACCTTTTGTCGAACAAGGTAATCCGGCGTAATCAAAATAGGATCAGAAAAAATACTGAAAATTCGAGCGTTGATGTGTTTTGTCAAGAGGCCTAATGAAATTAGGAAAAGAGGACTCATTTCATTTATTCATTTTAATAGTTATTTATTCATTTTAATAACTAAAGAAGAAGGTCTTTTTTTTTTTAATCAATCCAATAAAATAAATAAATTTATCTATCATTCAGTGATATGTTTCATTGTAAAAAAAAAAAGGCCCGGCTGGGTACTGACCAGGCCAGGCTGTGAAAAAAAAAAGGCTATTTTTTACGTTGACGAGACGAAATCAAAGAGATATTTTGTATTTTTTTTTGAGATATCTCTTTCAAGCCCTTTTTTATCGAAATGAAATTCCTAATAAAAGTTATATATAATATATATATTCAAATATTTAATAATATATATATATTCAAATATTAATAAAAAAAAAGTATCAATAAAAAAGAAGGACTTTTTCAAGCATTATTTTTTTTGTAATGTAAGATAGTAATTGTCCTTTTCAATTAGGAGAGATGGCTGAGTGGACTAAAGCGTCGGATTGCTAATCCGTTGTACGAGTTATTCGTACCGAGGGTTCGAATCCCTCTCTTTCCGTTTCCTTTTTTTATGATGTGGAATAAATAAAATTCTAATAACATTCGAACATTTTGAAAAATCAAGCAAGAAAAACCCTTTTTTTTTTTTTTATTCTTCACGTCCCGGATTACGTCCTGGATCATTAGATAGGAATCCGAAGATGAAGAGGGAAACAAAGAATATCACTACGGTGTAAACAAAGAGTTTGAGAGTAAGCATTACACAATCTCCAAGATATTACTTTATTTTTGGAAAAAAGAGAATAGATTCTCTATTTTTATACCACATATCCTATTTTGACACCAAGAAAGGAAACGCTTTCCATAATTTCTAGAAATGAAATAGAAAAGAGTTTTCAGAAATTCTTTTAGAATTTTAAATTTATAAGAAGATAAGCATTGATTTTTTCATATTACCATTTTTTTTCATAGCAACAATTAGATATTGTGTTGTACTTTTAATAGGTGAAAAAAAAAAAGGGGGGGGGGTAAAAATGCGATGATCCAGATTTCTTACGGCTACAAAAAAATTTCAATGTTTGAATCTAAGGGTTCGTTTATAATGTAAGGCTTATTTGATCTTCTCAATTTTATAATTTTTTTTCTTGAATAAATAATGAATTTGTCTAGGACAGTATTAAGGATCTCATCGAAAACTTACAGCAGCTTGCCAAACAAAGGCTAAGAGAAAAAAGAAAAGAGGTATTACTGGCATAAGGTCTACGATTGGATTCAAAAAAGCATAGGCCTCGGGCAATTTTGCGAATACAAAACTACTTGAAAAGGAGGCAGAATTAAAACAGATACAGATCAAATTAAAGATATTAAGCATAACAAATAGTTTGTTCTTGTAGATAATTGTCTTTTGATTGAGTTATTAATATGTTATTGATATACGGGAAAAATGAAGAAAGGAAAGTAATGTAGACTCAATTCTTTGAACTCACTCAACCAAAAACCCTTCTATTCTCACAAGAGAATAAAAGAAATCCTACTTTCATACAATATCTTAATTGAATTATATGTAATGATCAATAAATTCAGTTTAATTTAAGATCGACATGTGTCAAAATCCTAGCACCAATCTAATCTATTTTATAGATATTTGGACTGGAATTGACGAACAACCAATAACAATATTATTGTTTATTAGTCTTGAATAGAAATGGGGCGTAGCCAAGTGGTAAGGCAACGGGTTTTGGTCCCGCTATTCGGAGGTTCGAATCCTTCCGTCCCAGGTCATACTCATTACAGAATACATTTTTGGAACAACCTTTTGTTTAAGCGTCAAATATTGGAGAGACTGTCAAAATTAAAATAGATAGCATATTTTGCATTTATACAATGAAATATCGATTACATTTATACAATATAGGATTCATTTCAATTCTTACTGAGATTCCTAAATTCCCTATTCCATTTATATAGAAATAGAAGCAAAAAGTATAGATTACTATGTACCAACTGAACAATGACTATTCACGATTTCATAATTGAATCAATTACATCCTGTAAAAAACTAGAGGAATGTTATGGTAAAACTTCGTTTGAAACGATGTGGTAGAAAGCAACGCGCGACTTGAATTGAAGGACTGCTGTGGATTTTTACATCCACCACTTTTTCTTATATAGGAATAAAGGTGCTCTTGGCTCGACATTCTTTGTTCTGTTCTACTAGAACCCCATTTTTGGGGGGTTTAATGTAAAAAAAAGTACAGGATGGAGCTCGAGGAGAAAGTATTTATTCGTTTTTCAGGGGTAAGGATCTAGGGTTAGTGCCAATCAATAAGTTGGAACAACTTCGTAAGTATATGTTTGATATAGAAAGAATCCATTTCAAGCAATTTTCAATAAAATTTGTTGAAATTTGGAAAACTCTTTCGTTCAAAAGTGTATCATACGTGAACAAAGGATTCTTTGATAGAAAGAAATAAAAAAGGGTTTGTTGCTGCTATTTTTTTTAATGATTAAAAATCACCGAAGTAATGTCTAAACCCAATGATTTAAAGCCACAATAAAGTATCCTGGAACAAGGAAATAACATTTTCAATTGTCTCAACAACTAGATCAGAATGAAGAATCAAAATAGATTCTAAATGAGACAAACAAAAAGAAAGGGGGTTAGAGACTACTCAATAAATGAAATGCCTAAGGATTTTCTGTTAAGCTATTTCAGACTTATCCAACTTGAGTTATGAGAGTACGAATGCTTCTTTTCTTTTTCGAAAAAGAAGAATAAGACATTTAGGACTTAAATGTCTAATAGATTTGATGATTTTATGAATCTCTTTGACATTCTAATTTGATACCTAGACATAACTTCGAATCTTTTTTTCTCGAGCCGTACGAGGAGAAAACCTCTTATACGTTTCTAGGGGGGTATTATTACATCTATCCCGATGGGTGGTTTATCGAATCGTTGCAATTGATGTCCGATCCCAAAGAGAAGGAAGAGGTCTTCGGAAAGTTGGTTTTTATGATCCGATAAATAATCAAACCTTTTTAAATGTGCCTGCTATTCTATATTTTCTTAAAAGGGGTGCTCAACCTACGGGAACTGTTCATGATATTTCAAAGAAGGCAGGGGTTTTTACGGAACTTAGTCTTAATCCAACGAAATTCCATTAATAAAAAAAAAAGAGGGTGTGGATGACTCATATATAGCTTAGTATAAAATTCTCTCTACTCTTTCCCCCTCTTTTGTCTTTTGCTCTATTTGTACCTATTTTATATTGATTTTTCCTATTTAGTATTCCTACTAGAGAATACCATACTCTAGAGCGACAAAAAAATATTTTACGAAAATCCATTTTGTTGATATAATTATTATTGATATAATATACCTAGAAAAAAATATACCTAGAAAAAAAAAGTGAATAAATGCAGTAATTGGTCTAAAAAAATTATATATATTTACATTACTCTCACCGGGGCGGTTTTCTTTCATTAGAAATCTATGGAAATCTATTAACAACTAAGGATTCCATTTTTTTTTTTAGAATTCTATTCTAATTTTTTTATATTCTTTTCTTCCTATTCAACATTCACAAGAATATTGACAACAGTGTATCGAACAAATATAATTTGATCATAGATAAATAGATCTATTTATCCCTGATCCATAGGTTGGGGTTTTTACTTCATTCAAATGATAGGTTCTTTTACTTTGCTGTGATATAATCATTTTTTTTAGAGTGAAAAAAATGGATAAATAACATAAGAGACAGTTTCTAAATTTTTGTTACTTTATCTATGTTTTTATCTGGTCTGAGAATTGCTTTTATTTTTATCTGATCCCTTGTTTTTATGTTCCGAATCCATTCTAAAATGTGAGTTTCCGTTTTTTAGATTTCTTGCTAGTTTAATGTTTTGATTGCGTCGTATTAAAGTGAATATCTTCCATTTTTTTTTCGATTGTATCTACACATTCACATTTTTTTTCGGGTTGCTAACTCAACGGTAGAGTACTCGGCTTTTAAGTGCGACTAGCATCTTTTACACATTTGTATGAAGCAAAGGATTCATCCATACCAGTGGTAGAGTTTGTAAGACCACGACTGATCCTGAAAGGAATGAATGGAAAAAACAGCATGTCGTATCAATGGAGAATTCGTATAACATATTTTTTTCTTCTTTCCCGTTTTCGGATCGGTACAAACCCGTGTTTGAGTTCTCGGTGAGGAAGACAAAAAAAAAATGGAATTTAAAGTTAGGTCGAGTAAATAAATGGATAAACCCCTATGACCCCACCCCAATTAGAGGGAAACACAAAGAAAAGCAACGAGCTTCTGTTCGTAATTTGAATGATTACCCGATCTAATTAAATGTTAAAAATCGATTAGTGCCTAATGCGGGAAGGGCTTTTCTCATGAGTGGATTATCTATTTTTTAAATGAGTCCTAACTATGTAGTTTTTCCCTATTTTGGGTTGGAGATGCATGTGTAGAAGAAGCAGTTTATTGATAAATAAAAAATATATAGTTCCAAAATCAAAAGAGCGATTGGGGTGAAAAAATAAAGGATTTCGAATCATCTTGTCTTATTATCCTATACCGAACATAAACCGATTAGATAGAAAAAAAGGAGGATAGATAATCCGCTGATGAGTTTACCTGTCTCCGAGGTATCTATTCGTTTCTTACTATAATACCTTGTTTCGACTGTATCGCACTATGTATCATTTGATAACCAAATAAGCACTCTACCTTCAGTTCAAATTTCAATTCAAATGCAGGAATTTCAAGTATATTTAGAGGTAGATAGATCTCGGCAACACAACTTCCTATACCCACTGATTTTTCGGGAGTATATTTATGCACTTGCTCATGATCATGCTCTAAATATAAATAGAGCCATTTTTTTTAAAAATGGGGGTTATGACAATAAATCTAGCTTACTCATTGCGAAACGTTTCATTTTTCGACTGTATCAGCAGAAGCATTTGATTATTTCCGCTAATTATTATAACCAAAATATCATTTTTGGACACATTACCCATTTGTATTATCAAATGATATCGGCGGTATTTGCATTGATTGTCGAAATTCCAACTTCCCTAAGATTAGTATCTTCCTTAGAAGGAAAAGAACGACTAGTAAAATCTAAAAATTTACAATCAATTCATTCAACATTTCCCTTTTTAGAGGACAAATTCTCACATCTAAATTATGTATTAGATGTACTAATACCTCACTCCATCCATCTGGAAATCTTGGTTCAAACCCTTCGTTACTGGGTAAAAGACGCCTCTTCTTTGCATTTATTCCGGTTCTGTTTCTACAAGCATTGTAATTGGCATTGGAAGAGTCTTATTCCTCAAAACAAATCGATTTTGAATCCAAGATTTTTCTTGTTCTTATATAATTCTTATGTATGTGAATACGAATCCATCTTCTTTTTTCTCCGAAACCAATCTTCTCATTTACGATCAACATCTTCGGGAGTCCTTCTTGAGCGAATTTTTTTCTATGGAAAAATAGAATATTCTTTTATAAAAATAAAACAAGGCTTTGTTAATGATTTTAAGGGAAACCTATGTTTCTTTAAGGATCCTTTCATGCATTATGTTAGATATAAAGGAAAATCCATTCTGGCTTCAAAAGATACGCCTCTTCTGATGAGTAAATGGAAATCTTACTTTG